TCTAATTGGTCAATATAAATATATTTGAATGCTATTTCTTTTTTATTTTTCTTTAGTTTAATCAATCTATCATGAAAAGTAAAAAGGGGTAAAGTAATCTTGTGTTGATTTTTTTCTAAATGTAAGTTTTCTTCTTCTGCATATAGAAACGGAATAAATAAATCAATCAAATTACGAGAGGCTTCATGAAGTGCTTCTTTGGGAGTTAAACTTCCGTTTGTCCAGATTTCGAGAAAAAGTATTTCTTGCTTTTCATTTCCATTTCCGTAAGAATGAACACTATGATTCACATTTCGAACAGGCATGAATACAGCATCTATGGGATAACTTCCGTCTTGAAAATCTTTTGGCAGTTTTATACGATTCCGATAACCGCGATTCCTCTCGATTTGTAATTTAATACACAAATCAATTGGTTCTCTTAGGTTAGCGATATACTGTGTATTATCAACGATTTCTACAGAAGGTGGTAAGATGATGTCTTGAGCAGTTACATACCTGGGGCCTTTGACACAAATCGACGCATCGCAAGTTCCATACAACGCACTTCTCAATACGATTTCTTTCAAATTCATTAAAATTTCATGGACTGATTCTTGAATACCCGTTATAGTAGAAAATTCGTGTGGTATTTTCGCGGATTTTGCACGTGTGATACATGTTCCGTCTATTTCGCTAAGCAACGCTCTTCGCATCGCAATGCCTATTGTGTCAGCTTGACCTTTCATAAGTGGAGATAGAATAAAGCGTCCATAATAAAGCCGCTTACTGTCGGCTCTTGATTCAACACACTTCCACTGTAATGTCCGAGTGGATATGGTTACTTTCTCTCGAACCATAATAATATTATTTTTTTTTGATTAGATCATTGAATTATTTATTTCTCTTGAAATTTCGTTAATATTTATTCTTACACGCGTCTTTTTTTAGGGGGCCTACAACCATTATGCGGCATAGGAGTTACATCCCGTACGAAACTTAATAATATACCACTTCTACGAATAGCTCTTAATGCCGCATCTCTTCCGAGACCAGGACCCTTTATCATGACTTCTGCTCGTTGCATACCTTGATCCACTACTGTACGAATAGCATTTCCCGCTGCGGTTTGAGCAGCAAACGGTGTCCCTCTTCGTGTGCCCTTGAATCCACAAGTACCGGCGGAGGACCAAGAGATTACCCGACCCCGTACATCCGTAACGGTCACAATAGTATTGTTGAAACTTGCTTGGACATGAATAACTCCTTTTGGTATTTTACGTGCATTTTTACGCGACCCAATACGTCCATTCTTACGTGAACCAATTCTTGGTAAAAATTTTGCCATATTTTTTTATCATCTCAAAAACTAAGTCGAAGATCTATGGATATATCCATTTCATGCCAAACTGGATCCTTTATTTTATTTTTTATTTGTACATCGGATTTTTTAGAGAGTTCCTGTTTAGGAAACTTACCCTTGCCTTTGTTTATGTCTCGGGTTGGAGCAAATTACTATAATTCGTCCCCGTCGACGTATCAGTCGACATTTTTCACAAATTTTACGAACGGAGGCCCTTATTTTCATATTTTTCATTCCTTAATTTTGAATATACATATTTTTGAAGAAACTTAATTTCATTAAATTTTGAAATCTGGAATTGTATCCCTCGAAAATGAAGTTGAAAAAACTACTAAATCATTCGAATTTTTGTTGCGGAGTTTATAAATGGGATGTCCTCTCGTCAAATTCTAACGATTTATATTTGACTCTAGTATATGTATAAAAAAAACTACGTTGGGTTTTTGCTGGGATATAACCTAAAACCCAATCCTCATTATCTAACCAACCAAACTCTGTAACATACCATCGGATATCAGAAGGATTACCATATATAACACAAAACTTCTCCACCAATTCTTTCTAGTCGAGCCTCTCGGTCTGTCATTATACCCCGAGAAGTAGAAAGAATTACAATCCCCATTCCGCCTAAAATTCTAGGAATTTTTTGATAGTTAGAATAGATTCGTAACCCAGGTCGGCTGATCCGTTTTAAATTTAGACTAGTTTTATATAATACTTTTCTATTCCTTCTATGTCGTAGGGTTAAAACAAAAAAAGTTTTGTTGTCTTCCCGGTGTTTCCTCACATTTTCAATAAAACCTTCTTGTAAAAGTATTTTAATAATGTTTTCGCTGATGTTAGTAGATGCTATTTGAACGGTTCCCTTTCTATTCATGTCAGCATTTCGTATGGAGGTTATTATGTCAGCAATAGTGTCTCTACCCATGATAAACTCAATTTTTATTGCCCCCGAATTTTGTATAATCAACATACTCTTTATTTTTTCTTTTATTAAAAATTTTTAAAAAAATTTTATTAAATAAAGAAAGGTATATGCACGAAACAAAATTGACTAATTTATTTTAATTTAATCAATTTCATTCAATTTAATTATTATAACTATATGATGTTTCTAGTTTATATCTTAGAATCTCATCTTAATATCTTATAATTACTGTTCTTAAATAATGCTTTTTTTTTTATAATACTTCAGGTGCTAATGAAACTATTTTAGTAAAATTTAATTGTCTCAATTCTCGGGTGATTGCGCCAAAAATTCGAGTTCCCTTTGGATTTCCGTCTTGATCAATCACAACTGCAGCATTGTCATCATATCGTATTATCATACCGTTGTCACGTTTGAGTTCTTTACAAGTACGTACAATTACCGCTCTGATCACTTCGGATTTTTCTAAAGGGGAGTTCGGTACTGCTTCCTTTATTACAGCAACAATAACATCACCGATACGGGCGTATCGGCGATTATTAGTTCCTATGATTCGAATACACATCAATTCTCGGGCTCCGCTGTTATCTGCTACACTCAAATGGGTCTGAGATTGGATCATAGCCTTTTTTGAATCTGTTATTTCAATGCAAAAGGAAAAAAGAAATATTGTTTGTTCAAAAAAAAATAAACTTGTGATTTTTTGATTTTTTCATCTCAACGGCCCGGCCCTTTTTCCTTTGGTTCTATCATTCCTAATCGCTATCCCGAAATAATGAATTGAGTTCGTATAGGCATTTTTGAACCCGCTATTTCAATAGCTTTTCTGGCTATATTTTCTGCTACTCCACCGAGTTCATAAAGTATTCTACCGGGTTTAACTACAGCTACCCAATATTCGGGAGCTCCTTTTCCCGAACCCATACGCGTTTCCGTAGGTCTTACAGTAACGGGTTTGTCGGGAAATATACGTACCCATATTTTTCCACCGCGGCGTACATTTCGTGTCATGGCCCGACGTCCCGCTTCTATTTGTCTAGACGTAATCCAAGCGGGTTCAAGTGCCTGAAGAGCATATCGACCAAAACAAATACGATTACCCCGATAAGAAATTCCTTTCATTCTTCCTCTATGTTGTTTGCGGAATCTGGTTCTTTTGGGGTTATAGTTGATGTTTGTTTCGCAATTTCATCTCTACTACAGAACCGGACATGAGAATTTCTTCTCATCTAGCTCCTCGCGAATGAAATGATTATGATTAAAAAAAAATCTACATGTCGTTGATAAATAATATACTGAATCAAATGCAAAGAATATTTATTATACTATACTGAATCTTGGGATTCCTTTCTCATCGATTTTTTTAATCTATTTATATTTTATATTTATTATAAGTTTGTTATTATAAAAATAAAAAAATAAATTTGTATCTCTTTTTTTTACATACTTTATGTATAGAAAGAACTATACTCTTTATTTTTCTATATTCTATATATATAGATATCGAAGATTTATAGATTTCAAATTTTAGATTTAGAGATAATTATTTCTATTTATAGATTTGTAGATAATGTCCTGAACATAAAAACCTTCGCGGGCGAATATTTACTCTTGCAATTGTAATATTGACTTCATTTGTAGGATTAACCCATAAATAACTTCTCAGAATAAATCGAGTGTCTTTTGGTTCCTTTCGCCATCCCGCCCAATAAATCATTAAAATTCGTTTTCAATAGAATCCTATGTATTTACAGGTTCCGTCGTTCCCATTGCTTCTTGTTAATGGTTAGGTTTTAATTATACAATGGAGCCATTTGTTCATTTTGTTCTTGAGTCAATTTTTTTTAGTCTTTATTGGCTCGAGGCTCTTTATTTTTTTGGTCTATAAACGCATTCAATTAATTATATTATAGATCTATCCTATATCGATCTTAATGCTTTATTACATTGGCTTTTATGAGATGATTCATAAACCTTACATATTGAAGTTATAGATCATATATCATTGATCTCTTTCTTTCTCTCATCTTTTCATTTATCTGCATAATTTTTGATTTTGCTTTACAATTCATAATCAGATTAGTTTTTTTGCAAAACATATTTCAATTGTTACAATGAAATGACTAATATAGCCTATTTTGACTGCCTTTTTGGATTCAGATAATACGAAGCGATGGATTGGTTATTAGTTCTATACTTATGAGTTCATAGTATGGATCAGTCTATTTTTTTGTAATCCTGATCCTAAAAAAACCAACGAGTCACACACTAAGCATAGCAATTATATTAAATAATCAATCGAATTTTTGATTTTATCCAACCCTATAGAATTACTCTTTTTTTTTATTGGTAAAAAAAAGAATGAAAGACTTTGCCATTTTTTTTATCGATACAACCAACTCGACTGAGGGTTTACTATTCCTCGTCTACAAATGTCCAAATTTTGATTCCTAATACCCCATAAATAGTTCTAACTGCATAGGAAGAATAATCAATTTGAGCTCGAAGGGTTTGTCGAGGAACCCGACCCTCTCTAATCCACTCGACACGTGCAATTTCTTTTCCGTCAAGGCGCCCTGCAATTTGTACTTGAATTCCTTTTGTATCGGCCTGTTCAGTTAATTCAATAGCTCTTTTCATTGCTTTGCGAAATGAAACTCGATTCTTTAGTTGTCCCGCTATAAATTCGGCAAGAATGTTAGGGTGCCTGTAAGGGTGTGCAATTCTTGA